AGGCAAAGGACGGAGCTTGTCGATACTTGATTTATAGAATACATAGTTCTATAAAAGACTGTAAGTTGTTTTCTCAAAATCGGGTTCTGTTTGGGTTCTGGGTAGCGGCCCAAACAGATATACCAATAGGGATGAGGTAAGGCTTACTTATTAATTCCAGAACTACGAAAGTAAGAGGTCAGAAATCTTGGTATCCAAAGGTTCCTAAAGGACATTCCATTTTTGTTCCTAGGATTGAAGAAAAGATTATACGAAAGACTATCAAGACTTCCTAATTATCTTACACTACCTACACTAACGTAGGGTCTACTGACTCTGTCTGGAATTAGATTGGATAGACTGATGGGAAATCAATTTAGGAGTTGTGGAAAGGACTGAAGATACTTTGTATCCATACTTACGAGAGACTCCGAGTACTCAAACATTCAATCAGGATGGTTGGTCGGCTCTTATCTTATAGAATAACAGAGTCAAAGTAAAAAAAAAAAAAAAGATTTCTTTGGTCGTGTAAGGAGATTACAAAAAAAATGTATGTAATAATGGTAGTGATGTCTCCCCATTCTTTCACAGAAAGAAAGACAGTAAGGCTTAGATCAAATAGGAAATGTAGGTATCCAATAGATAGTTATCTATCTTGATGGTATATTTTTTTTTTATTTTTGCTTATGAAAGAAAGGTAACAAAACAAACAATAGGTCTTACTATTCCCACATGTTCCATTAGGAGCATTACTTTGCAATTTGCAAGGAAAAGGTGTGTGTATCATATTTTTACTTAATACTTCCCAATTCTACCAGAAATCCTATAAAGAATCTGTTACGAGTGGATTCATTGAATTGGTTCATCAATAGCCTTAAGTCAGAATCCTATTTTGACTCTGCGCCATTGATTCTACTATGATTATTGATCAATAATGGAATAATTCCTTCATAGAAATAGGAGATATAATTCACATGGATATAGTAAGTCTCGCTTGGGCTGCTTTAATGGTAGTCTTTACATTTTCCCTTTCACTCGTAGTATGGGGAAGGAGTGGACTCTAGGTATATTAATAATTGATTGAGTAATCGATTGAGTAATCGATTGAGTAATCGATTGAGTAATCGAATTGTATCAATTGTTTAATTGATCATTTTGCATTGATCGTTTTTCGAAGCTTTATTTTTAAAAAGCTTGTCTCTCTTTCAAAATTATACTGGAAAGACAATAATGAATAATAACCATTCGATCAAACAACGAATGATTACTATAGTTTAGTTGTATTTCAAAACTCAAATCTACGCATGATAGGAAATTTTTTCCAACCGAATTCCTCCTAAATATTCTGTTTGGATAAACCTGTTCTTACCAGAATTATGGATATTACAACGAGAAAAAACCAATCCCTAGTTTTTTCTTTATTTGTTTCTCTCTTTCTTTACTTTCACTGTTCTAAGAACAAATCGTTCTGCTATTAGATTACGACGATACTTACTTTCTACTGGAAGTGACTAGTGGTTGTCCAAAGAGGTTCTACACATAATAAAATTAGATCTTTCTTCCGCTGAGTGATCCACCACATATCATACATTTAACATTTTAGACTCCTAGAGATTTTTTTATGCTTTTTTGACTCATCTCATGTCATGTTTAAGCATGAAAAATGGTCCGAGTCCCCTTTACTAATCTACTTCCTTTCAAAATCTGAAGAAGTTACCATAGAACTTCGTAAATGATCTGTTAATGGCTCAATCAATGACTTCTTGGGATGGGAAATCAAAAAAATTCCTTGGTTTTCTTTTGCTATAGTATATTCCTATACTATTCTTCCTCTATTGATTCTTTTGATGGATCCCGGAACCTATATATAAAATTATAAGAAACCTAGGAATTAGAAGAATTGGCCTTCGATTATTTTGGGTTGATCGAAATCGAGTGGATGTAGCGAAAAAAAGAAATAGAATTAGACTGCTATTTCGATGTACTAGTCTACTATTTAGATTAGATGTACATCTAATACATCATATACATACATATTGTAAATTGATCTATATAAACCCTCCATTTAGATAAAGTCTATATCTGTATACAATACAACTTTATATGATAATATCATTGTATACAATATTAGATAATATAAAATACTCTAAAGTGTGGTAGAAAGGACTATATATAGTCCTTTCTACCACACTTTATGATTCCAACCAGATCATTTCATTTAAGACTTGGAATTTTCTTTTAATCCCTTTCTTTCATTTCTTCAATCATTGAAAAAAGGATTGATAAGAACTAATAATTCAGATTCAAATTAATCATTTTGACTGACTGTTTTTACGTAGATAATAAGTAAAAAAGCAGTAGGAACTAGAATGAACAGTGCAGTAGCAATAAATGCGAGAATATTGACTTCCATAATTTCATTATTTATTTATTTTTTTCTTCGCAATAACTCGGGATGTAATCCCATAGAGATGAGAAATTTAACTCCTGTAAATTCATTGGGATGAATTGATCCTGATGATACTGAATAGGATCAATATTATGAATAACAATATCTGATCTATCAAATCGATTCATCGTCGAGAATTGAATAGTATAACATGGGAAGATCCTTTATCCATACTAATTACGAAATGGGATTTTTTATTGGATCAGGAATCCCATTGGATTTTTCATCCTCTTCCACTTTTTCTTTTCTATAACCTACTGTCTTCCTTATCTTATACAACTCTCCTTCCTGTGTATTATACTTACAATTATGAGGTATTATATGACCGGTATTCTATGGGTCACACACAGACCCAAACGAGGTGAGATGGAAAAAAAGGGATTAAATAAAAAAGATCAAATATTCCAACAAATTTACTGAAAAGGGTCCTTGCTCGGTCTTTTCTTTTATTTTATTAGTATCCTCTTTCTTGTATTTATTTGTACTGGAATGCATACATCAAAAATGATGTCTGCAATTTGAATGAGAATGAGATAGATTGTTTACAATTAGTCATTGAGGATACACAAACAAAGTCAGAACTAGAAAAGGTGTGGTTTAACCTGAAAAGTACTCTGTCGGGGTAATTATGTTAAGTTCATTGTCCATCGTACAATAAACGAATACCATTTTTGTATGTACTCCCGGTAAAATAGGATCACTCTACTCCATTTCATGGATCAAGAACAATCGAAAAAGAAAGTAAGACGAGGATGGTATCTCTAAAAATACTGAATATAGTAATACCACCAATTGTACTAATGTACATATGATATGTCTCTCCTTTATCAATCGGGAGTAGTGGAAAGATTTGAAATTCCCGTATCCATATTTGTGTGATGATAAATGCGAAATAAAAAACAAAAGAAATAAGGATCCCCACTGGGGATTAGATCTTGCTTCCTGTCCCCCTTTTCCGTGAAAAGAGAGAGATAAATTGATAAATTCACCGGATCCTAGTTCGGGACTGACGGGGCTCGAACCCGCAGCTTCCGCCTTGACAGGGCGGTGCTCTGACCAATTGAACTACAATCCCAGCGAAGTGTATGGCATACATATTCTTAATGTTACATATTCTTAATGTAATCATAAGAACATTCTAGTCCTAGTCGTCGTATTGTAAGAAAGACAGGAATGATATACTGATATCATATCCACATATAATATGGGCTATAGTGAGAGTGACACAGATTACTAGTAACCAATAATTATTTTACGGCCAAAAGTGGATAATCAATCAGAAAAAAGAACTAAACTTTTTTGTTTGCTTTTCATGATACTTTACTTAATTAAGTAAAGTATCATGAATTAGATCCTTAGAAAGATCAGAAAGAGAAAAATAGGGATAGAGAAAAAAAATTGATTCTTTCTCTTTATTTCTACGGATTAGGCATTTCCATTTATGGAAGACAAATTGGTTATATCATATTCATGGAGCGGTGAATTATTGGGCCGAGCTGGATTTGAACCAGCGTAGACATATTGCCAACGAATTTACAGTCCGTCCCCATTAACCACTCGGGCATCGACCCAGGAAGAATTCATTCTAGGCTTATCGATAATCTATGATCAACTTCCTTTCATAGTACCCTACCCCCAGGGGAAGTCGAATCCCCGCTGCCTCCTTGAAAGAGAGATGTCCTGAACCACTAGACGATAGGGGCATATACGCCCGACCATCATCATACTATGATAATAGTATGAGCAGTTTTTTGGAATTGTCAATATAGTCTAATGGTATGACTAGATCCAAAAAATCTTTCCTACTTTCTTTTATGTTATGATTTTTTAGAATTTTTTTCAAAAATTCAAAATAATAATCTTATTTTGGAGTAAATCCAATTTATTGTTCCTGAATGAACTCCTATGCATATACGTATATATTATGTACATATAGTACATATATACATATATGCAGTAGACTCATAATGAAAAAAAAAATGGCTAATTCATGAATTGAATAAAACGGCCCTTTTAACTCAGTGGTAGAGTAACGCCATGGTAAGGCGTAAGTCATCGGTTCAAATCTGATAAAGGGCTTTTTTTTCCACTAAACTCAAGTTTTAGCCTTCGTTTTTCAGCGGAAAATATCTCTATTATTTTTTCTAAAAAGAAAAGGATAACCACCATTATAACGAATTCTTATTATTCTGACTTTGAGTTAGGAAGTTGAACATTTATTGATTAGCAAAATGAATAATTGCACGTATTAGGAGTAGTCCACCTGTAGTGACATAGTAGTCCTCCTCATGTCTCATTATTCACAAATTTTTTGTCCTGGGACATAACAGAAATATTCTATAATACTCTATATATACAATTCCTATTATTAATCGACAAACCAAGGTGTTCTTATTTCTCCAATGTTCTTATAACACCCACTATCAAATTCTAAATAAAGAAAAAGTAAGTGGACCTGACCCATTGAATGATGACTATATCAGCTATTCTGATATTTAAATTCGATATAGATTAAATTGTATAAGCAGATTTATTTTTATTTACTTAGACCACGCAAAGCAAGAATTTGTCA